ATAAAGAATTCATAAAATCTAAATAAAAATAATAAGGAAGACAGAATCAATGAAGTTTTGCTTTATTTTCACTGGAAATTCTTTTCACTGGAAACTTGAGTAAGGAGTAGATCTTTTTGGAGTTTTCTAGAATATGAAAGCGAGAACTCCTTTCTTTTTATTTATTTGACCTACTTTAGCCGGATGAAAGGAAACTTTCACGTCCGATTTTGAGGGGGGGGGGAGATCCTATCCCAATTTTTATTTTGCTAGGCCCATAGATAAAAAACCCACTTTTTTACGATTACGGGGTTTATTGGAATATGAAATTCAACCCTGGAAATACAGGATCCCGATTTTTTTTACTACCCGGAGCTTCGATACATTTCGAAATCGAGAGATGTCTACCGGGGGAGGTTCTATCAGACAACAACTAGCCAATCTAGATTTACGAATGATTATAGATTATTCATTGGTAGAATGGAAAGAATTGGAGGAAGAGGAATCCACAGGGAATGAATGGGAAGATCGAAAAGTTGGAAGAAGAAAAGATTTTTTGCTTAGACGCATGGAATTGGCTAAGCATTTTATTCGAACAAATATAGAACCAAAATGGATGGTTTTGTGTCTATTACCAGTTCTTCCTCCTGAGTTGAGACCAATCTATCATATAGATGAGGATAAACTAGTGACCTCGGATATTAATGAAATCTATAGAAGAATTATCTACCGGAATAATACTCTTACAGATCTATTAACAACAAGTATAGCTACACCAGAAGAATTAATAATATCTCAGGAAAAATTACTACAAGAAGCCGTGGATGCACTTCTTGATAATGGAATCTGCGGACAACCAATGAGGGATGATCATAATAGAATTTACAAGTCGCTTTCAGATGTAATTGAAGGCAAAGAAGGAAGAGTTCGCGAGACTCTACTTGGTAAACGAGTCGATTATTCAGGGCGGTCAGTGATTGTCGTGGGCCCTTCACTTTCATTACATCGATGTGGATTGCCTCGCGAAATTGCAATAGAACTTTTCCAGGCATTTGTAATTCGTGACCTAATTAGAAAACATATTGCTTCGAACATAGGAGTTGCTAAGAGTCAAATTCGGAAAAAAAAACCTATTGTATGGGAAATACTTCAGGAAATTCTGGATGACCATCCTGTATTGCTGAATAGAGCGCCTACTCTGCATAGATTAGGCATACAGGCATTCCTCCCCGTTTTAGTGGAAGGGCGTGCTATTTGTTTACATCCATTAGTTTGTAAGGGCTTCAATGCAGACTTTGACGGGGATCAAATGGCTGTTCATGTTCCTTTATCTTTAGAGGCTCAAGCAGAGGCACGTTTACTTATGTTTTCTCATATGAATCTTTTGTCTCCAACTATTGGAGATCCCATTTCTGCACCAACTCAAGATATGCTTAGTGGACTCTATGTATTAACGAGTGGAAATCGTCGGGGTATTTGTGTAAATAGGTATAATCCATGTAATCGTAGAAACTATCAAAATGAAGATAATAACTATAAGTATACAAAAAAAAAAGAACCCTTTTTTTGTAATACCTATGATGCAATTGGAGCTTATCGGCAAAAACGAATCAATTTAGGTAGTCCTTTGTGGCTGCGGTGGCGACTAGATCAACGTGTTATTGCTGCAAGAGAAGCTCCTATCGAAATTAACTATGAATCTTTGGGGACCTATTATGATATTTATGGACACTATCTAATAGTAAGAAGTATAAAAAAAGAAATTCTTTATATATATATTCGAACCACTCTTGGTCATATTTCTCTTTATCGAGAAATAGAAGAAGCCATACAGGGGTTTTGGCAGGGCTGTTATAATTCTATGCTACCAGCGGGAATTCGAGTCTCGCCGGGTTAACTAGGACTATATTGCGGAATTTCTACGTGAATCAAGATCTAGAAAAGGAAGTTTTCCAATCACTGACTCAAACCCATTGTCAAATTCTACTCAGCGCAACGCAATATGGAGGTACTTATGGCAGAACGGCCCACTCAGGTCTTTCACAATAAAGTGATAGACGGAACTGCCATGAAACGACTTATTAGTCGATTTATTGATCACTATGGAATAGGATATACATCACATATCCTGGATCAAGTAAAGACTCTGGGTTTCCGACAAGCTACCGCCGCATCCATTTCATTAGGAATTGATGATCTTTTAACAATACCTTCTAAAAGATGGCTCGTTCAAGACGCTGAAAAACAAAGTTTTATTTTGGAAAAACACCATCATTATGGGAATGTACACGCGGTAGAAAAATTACGTCAATCGATCGAGATATGGTATGCCACAAGTGAATATTTGCGACAAGAAATGACTCCTAATTTTCGGATGACCGATCCTTTTAATCCAGTCCATATAATGTCTTTTTCGGGAGCCAGAGGAAATGCATCTCAGGTACATCAATTAGTAGGTATGAGAGGATTAATGTCGGATCCCCAAGGACAAATGATTGATTTACCCATTCAAAGCAATTTACGCGAAGGACTCTCTTTAACAGAATATATTATTTCTTGCTACGGAGCCCGTAAAGGAGTTGTGGATACCGCTATCCGAACATCAGATGCAGGATATCTCACGCGAAGACTTGTTGAAGTAGTGCAACACATTGTTGTACGTCGAACAGATTGTGGCACCGTTAGAGGTATTTCTGTAAGTCCTCGAAATGGAATGATGGCGGACAGGATTTTTATCCAAACATTAATTGGCCGTGTATTAGCAGATGATATATATATAGGTTCGCGATGCATTGCTACTAGAAATCAAGATATTGGGGTTGGGCTTGTCAATAGATTCATAACTTTTAGAGCACAACCAATCTCTATTCGAACACCCTTTACTTGTAGGAGTACATCTTGGATTTGTCAATTATGTTATGGCCGGAGTCCAGCTCATGACGACCTGGTCGAATTGGGAGAAGCTGTAGGTATTATTGCAGGTCAATCTATTGGAGAACCGGGCACTCAATTAACATTAAGAACTTTTCATACTGGCGGAGTATTCACAGGGGGTACTGCAGAACATGTGCGAGCCCCTTCTAATGGAAAAATTAAATTCAATGAGGATTTGGTTCATCCGACACGTACACGTCATGGACATCCTGCTTTTCTATGTTCTAGAGACTTGTATGTAACTATTGAGAGTGAAGATATTATACACAATGTGTGTATTCCGCCCAAAAGTTTTCTTTTGGTTCAAAACGATCAATATGTAGAATCAGAACAAGTCATTGCTGAGATTCGCGCAAGAACATCCACTTTGAGTTTGAAAGAGAAGGTTCGAAAACATATTTATTCTGACTCAGAGGGCGAAATGCACTGGAATACCGATGTGTACCATGCACCTGAATTTACATATGGTAATATTCATCTCTTACCAAAAACAAGTCATTTATGGATATTATTAGGGGAGCCCTGGAGATCTAGTCTAGGCCCCTGTTCGATCCACAAGGATCAAGATCAAATGAACGCTTATTCTCTTTCTGTTAAGCGAAGATCTATTTCTAACCCCTCAGTAACTAATAATCAAGTGAGACACAAATTTTTTAGTTCGTATTTTTCTGGTAAAAATCAAAAAGGAGATAGGATTCCTGATTATTCAGAACTTAATCGAATGACATGTACTGGTCGTTGTAATCTCAGATATCCGGGCATTCTCGACGGGAATTCTGATTTATTGGCAAAGAGGCGAAGAAATAGAGTCATCATCCCACTCGACTCGATTCAAGAAGGCGAGAACCAACCAATACCTTCTTCAGGTATCTCAATTGAAATCCCCAGAAATGATATTCTCCGTAGAAATAGTATTCTTGTTTATTTCGATGATCCTCGATATATAAGAAAGAGCTCGGGACTTACTAAATATGAGACTAGAGAACTGAATTCAATCGTCAACGAAGAGGATTTGATTGAGTATCGAGGAGTCAAGGTATTTTGGCCAAAATATCAAAAGGAAGTAAATCCTTTTTTTTTTATTCCCGTGGAAGTCCACATTTTGGCCGAATCTTCTTCCATAATGGTACGGCACAATAGTATTATTGGGGTAGATACACAAATCACTTTAAATAGAAGAAGTCGGGTAGGCGGATTGGTCCGAGTGAAGAAAAAAGCAGAAAAAATGAAACTTATAATCTTTTCTGGAGATATCCATTTTCCTGGAAAGACAAATAAGGCATTCCGATTGATACCACCAGGAGGGGGAAAACAAAATTCCAAAGAATACAAAAAATTGAAAAATTGGCTCTATATCCAACGAATGAAACTTTCCAGGTATGAAAAAAAGTATTTTGTTTTGGTTCAACCCGTAGTCCCATATAAAAAAACGGATGGTATCAATTTAGGAAGACTTTTCCCGGCGGATATCTTGCAGGAAAGTGATAATCTACAACTTCGAGTTGTCAATTATATCCTTTATTACGACCCAATTCTTGAAATTTGGGACACAAGTATTCAATTAGTTCGGACTTGTTTAGTGTTGAATTGGGACCAAGAAAAAAAAATAGAAAAGGCCTGTGCTTCCTTTGTTGAAATAAGGACAAATGGTTTGATTAGAGATTTTCTAAGAATCGACTTAGCGAAGTCACCGATTTCATATACCGTAAAAAGGAACGATCTGACGGGTTCAGGATTGATCTCTGAGAATGGATCAGATCGCGCTAATGTCAATCCGTTTTCTTCCATTTATTCCTATTCCAAGGCAAGGATTCAAGAATCCCTTAATACAAATCAAGGAACTATTCATACATTGTTGAATCGAAATAAGGAATCTCAATCTTTGATAATTTTGTCATCATCCAATTGTTATCGAATAGGCCCATTCAACGATGTAAAATCTCCCAATGTGATAAAAGAATCAATCAAAAAGGACCCCCTAATTCCAATTAGGAATTCGTTGGGCCCCTTAGGAACAGGCTTTCCAATTTATAATTTTGATTTCTTTTCCCATTTAATAACCCATAATAAGATCTTGGTAACTAACT